TTCTAGATTAACCAGAATAACGGAAGTCTTTTTTAAATTCTCGATAGGCTATAACAAAAAAATTAGGAATTCCTTGGAATTCTCGCCTTCCATTTATTTGGGTTGGAAGATATCTATTTCAGATGAGCCAAACCAATAGGATGAACAAAAGGAGTTCTGTATCATGAAGTTTTACTTTGTACCGCGCATATTACTTAGACGGTTCTAGTCTAGAAAGTTATGTAGGTAGGAATGAATAAATCGAACCGGATTCTATTTATTTGTATCTGAACTTAATCTTGTCTATTTCAATTTCTCTAGATTCGACTTTGGAGTATCTCAACCAACTTATTTAACCTTTTGAACGCGTCTTTTGAATATATATGAAGTATTAACATTCTTTTTGACTTAAGGCATATGGACATAAAGATAAAAAAGATGAAATAGAATCGAATTCTTTTAGATAAAGTATCTAAAAGAATTCTACCCATCTATAAAAAAAAAATAGATGAGATCTATCTCGGCGAGATGGATAAAAGTATGTGTTATCGTCCAAACTCAAAATGAATAGGGATGCCGATTCATATCAATTAATTTATTCAAGAGAGACTCATCCAAATTAATCATGCGTCAGGAACCAGATTTGAACTGGCGACACGAGGATTTTCAGTCCTCTGCTCTACCAGCTGAGCTATCCTGACTAAGTCCCAATGTAGCATCCTCATTTTATTAGAGGGCGGGGGTCTATGTCAATTAAAAGGGCGAAAGAAGATTACAAAGTTTTATCTAGTTACTGGAATTTCTTGGATCTTAAAAAAGATGACTTTTTCTGTTTCAGTATGAGTAATGATATCGATTGTAAATCATTCAAAAGGGGATTTCTTGCTCAAAGATGTATATCTTAGATATAAGATATAATAAGACATTTCCGACCAGATCTATTTCAAAAAGAATAGGGCGAGTGTATAAGGACACTCACGCAAGGAAAGGGGGGGATAGAATGGATAAATAGTTGGGGGGGCAAATAGGCTTTTTGGGGATAGAGGGACTTGAACCCTCACGATTTTTTAAGTCGACGGATTTTCCTCTTACTCAAAATTGCATTGTTGCCAGCATTGACATGTAGAACGGGACTCTATCTTTATTCTCGTCCGATTAATCCAGTTCTTGAAAAGAGGATCTACAGACTATGGAGTGAATCTTTTGATCAATGAATATTCGATTCTACATTGAAGAAAGAATCGAATCACACCAATTCTTCCGTTTTTATAGAAAAAATACAGACTCATTTGGGTCGGCATTAATCATTTGATATAGTATTCAATACGTATGTATATCTTTCATCCTTTCTGAATTTTCGATGGAAAGATTTCTCTACCAACGCGGCCAACTCCATTTGTTAGAACAGCTTCCGTCGAGTCTCTGCACCTATCCTTGTTTTCGTTTTCTCAACCTGAAAATAGGATTTGGCTCAGGATTGCCCTTTTTCTTAATTCCGGGGTTTCTCTGAATTTGAAAGTCATCACTTAGTAGGTTTCCTTACCAAGGCTCAATCCAATTAAGTCCGTAGCGTCTACCGATTTCGCCATATCCCCTTCCTTTTGTGTTAAGATTAGGATTTCATTGCGTTATGATGTCGTTCCCTTTTTCTTTCATTTCTACTGGAACCTTTGAATTCATTAGATATTAGATACCGATTCCTATTTCGAAGAAGCATTTTTCCTCTTTGATTTCTTACCTGTCTTCTCCTATCTTCTATAGGAGACCCTATTTGGCCAATCAAATTGGATTTTATCATTTCTGGATCCGTAATTCAATATAGATTAATAGATATCCTATATATATCTACATATATCTACCTGTCGCCCCTCTCATGCAATTTTGAATACTTGAACGGTCTCTTTTTTTGTTGTCTTAATTTCCGCCTTTACTACTTTATTACTACTTTATTAATTTTATGAATGGAATGAAAGCGGAGGAATGTCTCATCAGTTCGAACTAATCATCCCTAATGATATGGAATCAAATAATATAGAAAATATAGAAGTGTAATAAAAAGAATTTCAAATGTCATTTGAATTCAAATTCAAAAATGACAAATTTAAATAATTTAACTATCTAACTAACTAACTAAAATAAAAATATTTACTATCGAATCTAATAAGATCTAGAATTTACTAAAAAAATATCGAATTTAATAATATTCGAATTGTAAATTGTATTAGTGATTTGTGATAAAAAAAAACAAATTCTATATCGCTATATTAATAGTTATGTTCTATAATATTCAATATTTTTTTTTAATTGTATATTCTATTGTTTTCTATTCATATCGAGTCTGAATAGATAAGACATAATAGTGAATACTTAAGATTAAGATTCCAATATTTTATTGAATTAGTATGCACATAAAATTAATGTTATGTGAGCCCGCTTAGCTCAGAGGTTAGAGCATCGCATTTGTAATGCGATGGTCATCGGTTCGATTCCGATAGCCGGCTTTTTCCTATTTATTCCAATT